ATAAATGGTTCAGAATATTCCAAGGATTTCCATCTTTGGACCGTGGGAGATGGAGTAACTTCCGTGGTCTGTACAAGTCTTTTTGTTTCATTAATTACTACTATTCCAGATACGTCATGGTATGGGATTATTTGGACTACAAAAGCAAACCAGATTATAGAGCAAGATCTGATAAGTAATAGTCAACAAATTGGGATTCATTTATCAACAGATTTTTTTCTTCCGTTTGAATTCATTTCAATAATTCTTTTAGTTGCGTTAATCGGCGCAATTGCTGTAGCTCGTCAATAATAACTCTTTAGACCTGGAAAAACCTTGTTATGAGCTATCACATGTATTTCCTTTTTTCTATTTGACTTTGTATATAAAATATAAATTCTTTATTATTTCGATCTATTTCCAATATATTCCTTTATTCAATTACTCGTTATATTCTAGTCAATCCAATTGGTTAAACTGTTGTTCATATTGAAATGAATCGAGATTGATAAGGAGTTGGTTAATGATGCTCGAACATGTACTTGTTTTGAGTGCCTATTTATTTTCTGTCGGTCTATATGGATTGATTACAAGTCGAAATATGGTTAGGGCTCTTATGTGTCTTGAACTTATATTAAATGCGGTTAATCTCAATTTTGTAACATTTTCTGATTTTTTTGATAGTCGTCAATTAAAAGGAGCCATTTTTTCTATTTTTGTTATAGCTATTGCAGCTGCTGAAGCCGCTATTGGACTCGCTATTGTTTCATCAATTTATCGTAACAGAAAATCAACTCGTATAAATCAATCGAATTTATTGAATAAGTAATATTATCATATAAATTCTAATTTTCATAAATTCATTTAAATTAGCATGTCTGCCACGTAAGATATGATCATGTTATCACAAAGATAAGAAATCAAAGTATTTTGGCACTGTCAATCCATAAATAGATAAAAAAAATTCGGGGAACTCATCGATTCATCTAGTACTAGTATTTAAATATATAATTCATTTATCAATTTACTAGATTGAAACTTTATCACGTTCAAAAATGGATAGATCTAATGTCGCATTCAGTAAAGATTTATGATACATGTATCGGGTGTACTCAATGTGTCCGAGCCTGTCCTACGGATGTATTAGAAATGATACCTTGGGACGGATGTAAAGCCAAACAAATAGCTTCTGCTCCAAGAACAGAGGATTGTGTCGGTTGTAAGAGATGTGAATCCGCTTGCCCAACAGATTTCTTGAGTGTTCGAGTTTATTTATGGCATGAAACAACCCGCAGCATGGGTATAGCTTATTAATACATTACAGAAACCCCTACTTGAGTCCATTTTTTTTTACCGCCAAAACCTGTGCTCAAAAATATCTTATTTGTGAGCACAGGTTTTTCTGGTCCAAGTGTATCTTGTCTTTACCACGAACAAATTTCCTTGGTTAACAATAATTGTAGTTTTACCAATATTTGCGGGTTCCTTAATTTTCTTTCTTCCCCATAAAGGAAATAGGGTAATTAGGTGGTATACTATATGTATATGCATGCTAGAACTTCTTCTAACAACCTATGCATTCTGTTATCATTTCCAATTGGACGATCCATTAATCCAACTAGTAGAGGACTATAAATGGATCAATTTTTTTGATTTCCGTTGGAAATTAGGAATAGATGGACTGTCTATAGGACCCGTTTTATTAACAGGATTTATCACTACTTTAGCTACTTTAGCGGCCTGGCCTGTTACTCGGGATTCTCGATTATTCCATTTCTTGATGTTAGCAATGTACAGTGGTCAAATAGGATCATTTTCTTCTCGGGACCTTTTACTTTTTTTCATCATGTGGGAATTAGAATTAATTCCAGTTTATCTACTTCTATCCATGTGGGGAGGAAAGAAACGTCTCTACTCAGCTACAAAATTTATTTTGTACACGGCGGGGGGTTCCGTTTTTCTCTTAATGGGAGTTCTGGGTGTCGGTTTATATGGTTCTAATGAACCAACATTAAATTTTGAAACATCAGTTAATCAGTCGTATCCTGTGGCTTTGGAAATCATATTCTATATTGGATTTTTTATTGCTTTTGCTGTCAAATTGCCGATTCTACCCCTACATACATGGTTACCAGATACCCACGGAGAGGCGCATTACAGTACTTGTATGCTTCTAGCCGGAATTTTATTAAAAATGGGAGCGTATGGATTGATTCGGATTAATATGGAATTATTACCACACGCTCATTCTATATTTTCTCCTTGGTTGATGATAGTAGGCACAATACAAATAATCTATGCAGCTTCAACATCTCCCGGCCAACGTAATTTAAAAAAAAGAATAGCCTATTCCTCCGTATCTCATATGGGTTTCATACTTATAGGAATTGCTTCGATAACCGATACGGGACTCAATGGAGCTATTTTACAAATAATCTCTCATGGCTTTATTGGTGCTGCGCTTTTTTTCTTGGCAGGAACGAGTTATGATAGAATACCCCTTGTTTATCTCGATGAAATGGGCGGAGTAGCTATCCCCATGCCAAAAATATTTACAATGTTCAGTAGCTTTTCCATGGCCTCCCTTGCATTACCGGGTATGAGTGGTTTTGTTGCAGAAGTGATAGTCTTTTTAGGAATAATTACCAGCCAAAAATATTTTTTCATGCCCAAAATTGCCATCACTTTTGTAATGGCAATTGGAATGATATTAACTCCTATTTATTTATTATCTATGTCACGCCAGATGTTCTATGGATACAAGTTATTTAATACTCCAAACTCTTTTGTTTTTGATTCTGGACCGCGCGAGTTATTTGTTTCCATCTCCATTTTTCTACCTGTAATAGGTATTGGTATATACCCCGATTTTGTTCTTTCACTATCAGTTGACAAGGTTGAAGGTATTCTATCTAATTATTTTTATAGATAGTTTTCTTAAATAAAAAAATTCCTATTATTTTTAAGAGTTGGTTGGCCAACGAAAAAAAAAAAAAAAAAAAAAAAAAAGAAGAAGAAGAAGTATTTTTATTATATTAAATTTTAAATAAAGTAAAAACAAAATATGATTTTTTTTAAATAAAAAAATTCATATTATTTTTAATATTTGTTTGGCCAACTAAAAAAAAAAAAAAAAAAAAAAAAAAGAAGAAGAAGAAGTCTTTTTATTCTCTTAAATTTTAAATAAAGTAAAAACAAAATATGAATTTCAATTTTTACCCAATAGACTTGGTCTTTACGAGAACCGCGTGAATCACTATACTACTTGATTCACATGGTTCTCGCCGGTTAAGACAATATTTTTTATATACACCGTATTACATTTTGTTTGTATTATTAAGAACTTTTCTTGAATTTAACTAGAGGTTAATGTAAATGAACCATAACTATGTAACCCTATTCCTAATAGATTGACCCCAAAATAGCATATCCAAATGATAAGAAAGCCTAGAGTCGCCACAATTGCGGAATTTGCTCCTTGCAAATTTTTATTTGTTCGAGTATGCAAATAAATTGCGAATACGATCCAAGTAATAAAGGCCCAAGTTTCCTTTGGATCCCAACTCCAATATGATCCCCATGCTTCATTAGCCCATACTGCTCCTGAAAGAATACCTATGGTTAAAAAGAGAAATCCTAGGCTAATCACACGATAACTCCAATAATCCAATTGTTGAATAAATTGGGCCTTGTAATAATTATTATCAGAAAAAAAAGAAGTTTTTTTCAAAATATTGTTTCTTTCATTCTTGTATTGGATTTTACGAAAGGAAAATGACTTATTTAATTTTAATAAATTATTACTTTTAGAACTATAAAAAATATTTCTAAATGTAATGACTAGAAGTGCTACTGATAATAATGATCCACAAAGAAGAGCCGCATAGCTCAATATCATCATACTTACGTGCATTATTAACCACTCCGATTGTAGAGCAGGTACTAATATTGTGGGTTTGTGTATTTCATTTAAAAGACCTGAAGTAGCAAAACCTTGGGTAAAAATAGTACTTGAGGCAGTTATTGTGGTTAAATAAGTTTTTCTTATTTTGAAATAAGGCACTATATGAATAAGGGAGAAACTCCATGAAAGAAAAATTAATGATTCATATAAATCACTTAGTGGGAAATGGCCTGAATAAATCCAACGAGTGATTAATAATCCTGTTAGACATAAAAAAGTAGCTATCATCCCCTTTTCTGACGAATCATATGGTTTTATGATTTCATTGCCCAATAAGGTTATCAAATGAAGTGTAATTACAATTGAAACAATAGAAAAAGAAATATGAGTTAATATATGCTCTAAAGTTGAAAATATCATAAAAATGAAAAAAGGGGGGGAATCCCCGATATTAAATTAATTAAAAAATATAAGATATTAAATTAATTAAAAAATATAAATAGAAATGTAAGAAATAGAAAAGGGGAATTGAATTTATTTTTATTATAGGATCTATTGGATCTCTTTTAAAAGATAGCATGCCGCCACTCGGACTCGAACCGAGATGCTCTAGCACTGCTTCCTAAGAGCAGCGTGTCTACCGATTTCACCATAGCGGCTTGCTCGAACTCATAATAGCCTATTTATATTCAATCGTCGAGATTGAACAAGTCAATTCAATCAAATAAGTTTTTTTAGTAAAGGTTCAAATTGATAAAAAAATCAGTTCAAAAATCAATTTGAAGGTTCATTAGTTTCCTTTTTTACTTTTATTGTCATGATTTCTGGTTTATCTTATTTCATAAAGTTGAAACAAAAAAGAAATTTTATCAATGAATTTTAAATATGTCTACTCCAAATGGAAACATTTTTTGTACATAGCAACAATTCAGTTCTTTTATTGATTGGGGATTGGGCTGAAAATTGGAAATATATAGAAAACCCATTTCATATAGTAAATATAAATTAATAAGTCAGAAAGTTATCCAAAAATTTTTAACATGGAATCCATTAGTTTCAACACTTCATTAATTTGAACTAAAAATCTTATATCTGGCCTTCCCGAGAAACATAAAAATTTTTCATTGTTGTAAAGGTCGATGGGGAAAATAAGACTCCCCACCACCAAAATTTGAGTGAAAATATACTAAAAAGAAATCAAAAAATTTTGTCTTTTTTCTTTCTTTTTTTTTTTTTTTATAATTTAGAAAACAGAAGAATTCTTTTATAAAATTAAGGTTCTATTTCATATTGATTAGAATAGGGACTATCAATTATTCATTTTATATTAACTTTGATATTAACAAATTACTGAGCCCATTTTTTTAGTCAAATACATTCTGATTTATTCCAATATTTTAGGACTTATTTGTTTGTCGTACAAAAAAACTTTTTGAATTCCCGGTAGAAAGAGATTTCCCTAATGACAAAGCTTTTAACGCTGCCCCATATCCTTTCCTTTTCCAAATATTTTTACGAATACGCTTTTTTGATATCGAAGTACGTTTTTTTGGAACTGCCATTTAAAAGTGACTCGTTGTTATAGTTGGATGTGAAAGACATCTATTGTTCAAAACGAATTCTTTTTTCTTATTCATTAATCTATTTTTTATATCTATTTTTTATCGAAATAAGATTCGCTTCATAAAAAAGAAATATAGATATGTCAAAGATCCGCGAAAATTGGATCAAAAGTGACTTGAAATAACAATAAAAATTTTTTGGTTCCATACACTATTCGTAAAACCCAAAAATTTTAGTTTGGAACTTTTAGTTATCGTTGTTTATCTCTCAAAGTTATATCTTTAGAATCTGCTAAATCAAACGTAATAAAATAACTAAAGAATCTAAAAGACCTTTATTTTCTTCATTCTATACTTTATTTACATGTAATAAAATACCTCAAAGGATTGTAAACTTTTGCCTAATAAATTGAGTCTTTTTTAGTCAAAAAATACACCTCATTTCAATTTTAAAATTTGAATGAGACTAGTAATAAATCTGTTAAAGGATACGCGGTTTGATAAAAAATATATCAGTCATTTTTTATCCTTTCTCGATAAAAAAGTGAATTTTAGATCTATAATCTTCTAAACTTTACTAATAAATTGTTTTGGTTGAAATGGAAAACAATAAATCCCGTAATGAATTAGTTAATTAGTTGAAATAAACTAACTAAAATCAAGAGTTTTTTTCATTAGACCGATGCCCTTAGTTATCCTATAATTCATATCAGGATAAAGTACTCTTTTTAGCCTCAATTTTGATCCTTGCTATATTTTCATTTGCCTATTATAAATATTCGTTTTTATATGTCACTTAGTCATATCATTTGACCAATTGTAACTTCTTGTTTTGAATATTTGAACGAGACTCAGAATAAATACTAATATAAAATGATTCAATTCAATAAGTTAGTGCATATCTTGATTTTTTATTGACTTTTTCGAAAGAGGTAAGATCCGGTGAATCGGAAACAATTAATTAAGAATAAAAACTTTTTTTATGGAACAGACATATCAATATGCGTGGATAATACCTTTTCTTCCACTTCCAGTTCCTATGTTAATAGGGTTGGGACTTCTTCTTTTTCCGACGGCAACAAAAAGTCTTCGTCGTATGTGGGCTTTTCAGAGCGTTTTATTGTTAAGTATAGTCATGATTTTTTCTATGAATCTGTCTATTCAGCAAATAAATAGCAGTTCTGTCTATCAATATGTATGGTCTTGGATTATCAATAATGATTTTTCTTTAGAATTCGGATACTTGATCGATCCACTTACTTCTATTATGTCAATCTTAATCACTACTGTTGGAATTCTGGTTCTGATTTATAGTGATAGTTATATGTCTCATGATCACGGATATTTGAGATTTTTCGCTTATATGAGTTTTTTCAGTACTTCCATGTTGGGATTAGTTACTAGTTCAAATTTGATACAAATTTATATTTTTTGGGAATTGGTTGGAATGTGTTCGTATCTATTAATAGGATTTTGGTTCACACGACCTGTTGCAGCAAAGGCTTGTCAAAAAGCATTTGTAACTAATCGTGTTGGGGATTTTGGTTTATTATTAGGCATTTTAGGGTTTTATTGGATAACGGGGAGTTTCGATTTTCGTGATCTATTCCAAATATTAAATAACTTGATTTCTAATAATGAGGTCAATTTTGTATTTGTGACTTTGTGCGCTGTTCTATTATTTACCGGCGCGGTTGCGAAATCTGCACAATTTCCCCTTCATGTATGGTTACCTGATGCAATGGAAGGGCCGACTCCTATTTCGGCCCTTATACATGCTGCTACGATGGTAGCAGCGGGAATTTTTCTTGTAGCTCGACTTATGCCTCTTTTCATAGTCATACCCCACATAATGAATTTCATCTCTTTGATAGGGATAATAACAGTTTTTTTCGGAGCTACTTTAGCTCTTGCTCAAAAAGACATTAAGAGGGGTTTAGCCTATTCCACAATGTCTCAATTGGGTTATATGATGTTAGCTCTAGGTATGGGGTCTTATCGCAGTGCTTTATTTCATTTGATTACTCATGCTTATTCCAAAGCATTATTGTTTTT